CAAAATGGGATTTTGACCTAACGTTTTTGATGAACCAATCCAATGAATACACCCGTAACAAGTCCCTATATGATTTCTGGTGGAATCGGAAAGCACTAAGTACAAGCAAGATACACAGTTGCCCCTTGGAAGTCTCAAGGGAATGTGACTAATGGAATATGTAGGAATAGTAAGACCTATTGTTGCCTTTCATAAACAAAAAGCAGAAAAAAAAAATATACCATCAAGATATATAACTATCTATCACATACTCCTAATTTCCCATCTAAGCCTTACTGTCTCTACTTCTGTGAAATGTGAAACAATTGGAAGACACCCTATTACATTCTTGGCGGGGTTACCCCAACGAAAGCACTTTTTTCCACTTTTATTCTATAAAAGCCAATCACCCATACAATATTAATTGAAAACCTGAGCACTCAGAGACTCTCATGAGTTTGTATGGATACAAAGTATCTTCAGTTCTTTCCACAACTCCTAATTGGATTCCCCACCAGCCTACCCAATCTACTTCAAGACTCAGTCAGTAAACACTAGTAGGGTAAGGTAATTAGGAAGTATTTATAGTCCTTCCTAGAACCCCTTCTTGGATCCTAGGAGCAAGGATTTACAGTCTCTTAGGAACCTTCCTTTGGATACACGGATTTACGGTCCCTGACTTTCGTAGTTCTGAATCTCACAATTGAATCTTACTATGGATTTGATTCGATTGATAAATCAAATCAATGGCCTGAACGCATCAGCAATCCGTAATTAAGTGAGTATTTCTTTATTTATATTGGTAATTCATATTGGTATGGTACAGGTTTGGGTCACACCCCGATTCTTAAAATTGGGTATCGACAGTCCCCGCCCCTTACCTCTGCTTCTGCCAGGCAAGAATTTTGTGAGTTCTATTAGTTTAGTAGGGTAAGAAATTCCGAGTCTTTTGTTAATCAGGCGACACCCGGATTTGAACTGGGGAGAAAGGATTTGCAGTCCCCCGCCTTACCACTCGGCCATGCCGCCAAAACGATACAAAATAGATATAGATGGAAATATTCTGGGGAATTGCTGAACCATTTCTTTTTTTTGATTGGATCCTGTTGTTCTCTTAGATTGATTGTATTTCAAAACACACAACACCTAAATAAAAGCTTTCCCCCCTTTTTCTATTGAAAGAGAAAAATGGATTTCCAGTCACAGAATCCAAAATTCAGAGCAAATTGGAAGCATTAATGACTGTGAATTCATGAATGGTTCTTGGGTTTTGATCTCCAATTTGGTTTCCTTAATGACATAAGGAGATCAAATTGATATACGACTAATCAGTCTCAATTCTTTTCCATAATTAATCCTTTTCAATTTCAATTATAACAACAATTATGTGTATATGTAAACCCCAGAACAGAAATTCTTACACGGATACCTAGTCAGGTATCTTATCTACATATTCCTATTAGGAAATCGTCGTGCTTGCATTTTTCATTGAATATATTGAATATAAAATAGAAATTTGGATATAGCACGACCTATGTTGCCTCAAGGGAACTTCGATAAAAGATGGGATATACGGATAGCTAGATAGTTATATCTGCATGTACTTAATAAATATGACTTCTCTTACGCACTTCAATCGTATTCTACTAATTAACAAATGGGTAGAAATATCTTTTCTCTCTGCGAATCATTTTTTGAACAACGGAATCGATGAAATAAATTAAGTGCTAAAATCAAAGTCAACTCTAGACGGTTCCTGATTATTCTGTCTTTATCTCACTCATAGAGAACAGATTCAATTCCGAATCCATTTATGGTACCCAATCTGATCGTAATATCATAAGGTAGAAATTGGATCTATTTTGATATTCTATACAAGACTCCATAAGTCTAAGTGGCAGAATTTTGTTTCCAGGAATGTTTTATCAATTCATTTCCATTTGTATCTGTCGCAAATTCGAATTTGAGTCACATTTTTTTTTATTCCTCCGTTCATACGTATTTAGTACATGTATATATGTATATGGGGTTGGATAAAATTTCATGTTGTTCAAATGAGCAAAATATACATTCCATCGTTGCTAGATCAATCTATATGGTTCAACGAAGAGTGAGCCAATAGTTGGATTTTTTCGATAAACGGAAAACTTAAGATGTTCCGGGATGGAAATGAGGGAATGTATACAATACCAGGGTTTAGTCAGATACAATTTGACGGATTTTGTAGGTTCATTGATCAAGGCTTGATGGAAGAACTTCATAAGTTTCCAAAAATTGAAGATACAGACCAAGAAATTGAATTTCAATTATTTGTGGCAACATATCAATTGGCAGAGCCCTTGATAAAAGAAAGAGATGCTGTGTATGAATCACTCACATACTCTTCTGAATTATATGTATCCGCGGGATTAATTTGGAAAACCGGTAGAGATATGCAAGAACAAACCGTATTTATTGGAAATATTCCTCTAATGAATTCCCTGGGAACCTCTCTAGTAAGTGGAATATACAGAATTGTAAT